ATGCGCATTATTATAATAGTGTAAATAAACACACTTTGGGCTTTAAATATTCTACTAGAGGTTTTCCTGTTTCCGGGGGGTTTTCAGGAGTGTTAGTGATCTCAGGAGTTTAGGGGGGTAGGGGGGTTTAATCGCGTATAAACCCTAGGGGGCTCACATAGATATTTTAGGAGAAATACTCATACTTTATGCTCTTGATATCAGTTATGCAATTATCCAATACATATCTTTCCAACATGAAAGACATTTCCTAGCGGTGCAAGAGAAAATGTTCACCCTTGTTTGTTATTCCCGTGTGCACTCTGAAATGTCAAGTGAAAGGAAACCAAAAAAGAAAACCCCTTGCCCGATGGAGTGAACGCTCGGCTTGGTGGGTAACGAGTCGTATGTACTCCACCATTAACTTATGTCAGCGTCGATGAAAGTATGAGGGATAATATCAAGTCATGGCCCTGAAGTAGGAACCAAATGCCAGGAATAGTTCATTTAGTGAAACCCCCACAATAATTGTCCCTCACCTTCAATAACATAATGCATTAAGAAATCAACTGATGGTAGGCTCTTACTACATTAAAATTTTGAGAAGCGGCTAAATATTGAGTCCTGGTATATCTTGACTTATGAAGGTTTTGTTCGGTCTTAAGTTTCGTTTAATTCTTGACTTAACAAGTGTGGATTAATACTTTTAATGCTTTTTGTATTACTTATTATTTATGTTGTTGTATGTAATGGTTAAAACCTTAAAATGTTGAAAAAACATTTATGTACTTAAATACCCCTGATATGTTTAATATAAATGTATGGTGTTAATACATATATGTATTAACAAAGAATAGTTTAAGTTAGAACCCTAGCTTTGGGGGTTAGGGGCAGGAGTTAGAGTCTCCTTTCTTTGAGCAGTAGGGGGGACTTTAACCTCCGACTTCCGGTTTACAAGACCGGCGCTCTGGGGCTGAGCTACTAGTGCAGGATCATCCAAGGGCTTTGTTTTCCAGTCAGCCTGCTAGAGGGATGAGGATTAAGAAAAGGAGGAAATATAAGAAAGATGCGATTTGCCCAATAATAATATAGGGGTGTTCGACAGGTATACCTCCAATTCAAGTGAGGATGAGGACATTTGCAACGAGGGTTCAAAACAGGAGTTGTGTGAGGGGGCGAAATGTTAGGCTTCGTTGCTTTGAGGTGTGGAGGATGGGGACGACTATAAGTACGAGGATGGAGAATAAAAGGGCTAGGACGCCCCCTAGTTTGTTGGGGATTGAGCGAAGGATTGCGTAGGCAAATAAAAAATATCATTCTGGTTTAATGTGGGGTGGAGTAACTAGGGGGTTGGCGGGAGTAAAGTTGTCTGGGTCTCCTAAAAGGTTTGGTGAAAATAGTGCTAATGAAGAGAGGGTAATAAGAAGGATGGCGAAGCCTAATAAGTCCTTGTATGAAAAATATGGGTGGAACGAGACTTTGTCTGCATCTGAGTTTAGGCCGAGGGGGTTGTTGGAGCCTGTTTCGTGGAGGAAAAGCAAGTGAATTACGGTTGCGGCTGCGATGACGAAAGGAAAAAGGAAATGGAAGGCAAAGAAGCGGGTGAGGGTGGCGTTATCTACTGAGAAGCCGCCTCAAATTCATTGAACGAGGGTGTTTCCGACGTAAGGAATTGCGGAGAGGAGATTGGTGATGACGGTGGCACCTCAAAATGACATTTGTCCTCAAGGAAGTACGTAGCCTACGAAGGCAGTTATTATTACTAAGAGGAGGAGGATAACGCCTACGTTTCAGGTCTCTTTATAAAGGTATGAGCCGTAGTAAAGTCCTCGGCCGATGTGCAGGTAGATGCAAATGAAAAAGAAGGATGCGCCATTAGCGTGGATGTTTCGGATAAGTCAGCCGTAGTTAACGTCTCGGCAGATGTGGGCTACGGATGAGAAGGCTGTTGCGATATCTGAGGTGTAGTGTATGGCGAGAAATAGTCCTGTGAGAATTTGGGTGGCCAGACAGAGGCCAAGAAGAGAGCCAAAGTTTCATCAAACTGAAATGTTGGAGGGGGCTGGAAGATCAATTAGTGCATCGTTTACAATTTTTAGGAGTGTATGAGATTTTCGGGGGTTTGCCATTAGGGTTCTTGTAGTTGAATAACAACGGTGGTTTTTCAAGCCATCAGTCCTGGTTAAAGTCCTGGCGGGAATTATGACTTACATCATGTTTTTGTTTCTGTTGGGTTTAGTGTTAGGGTTAATTGCGGTTGCTTCTAACCCTTCTCCTTATTTTGCCGCTTTAGGTTTGGTTGTGGTAGCGGGGATGGGATGTGGGGTATTGGTTGGGCATGGGGGCCCTTTTTTGTCTTTGGTGCTGTTTTTAATTTATTTGGGGGGAATACTAGTGGTGTTTGCGTATTCAACGGCTCTTGTTGCGGATCCATATCCTGAGAGTTGAGGCAGTCGGCCTGTTGCGGTGTATATAGTTGTGTATGTGGTGGTTGTAGTTTTAGTCTCTGGTTTGTTTTGGGGTGGGTGGTATGAGTCTTCGTGGGTGTCTGTGGATGAGTTTGGAGAGTTTTCCGTACTTCGAGGAGATACGGCGGGGGTTGCACTAATGTATTCATTGGGGGGTGGGATACTATTTATTAGTGCTTGAGTGTTGCTTCTTACTTTGTTTGTGGTATTAGAGTTAACTCGGGGGCTAAGTCGGGGCACACTTCGGGTGGTTTAATAGAGGAGTACGAAGGTTGCGAGGGCCAGTGTAAGTAGGAAGAGGGAAAGGTAAGTTTTGATTAAGCCTTGTTGGGTGTTGCTTGTTGTTGAGATTAAAGGGATATTAGAAGAGGCTACGGCTTTGGGACCCACTTTTTCTAATCAGGTTTGGTCAACTATTTGGCTGGCGATTATTTGGCCTAGGGTTAGATTTAGTTTTGGAATTAAGCGATGGGTGATTGCTGGGAAGAAGCCTAATATATTGGAGAAGTGATGGGGTGGCAATTGTGGGAGGGGTTTATATTGCTTGTTTGTTAGTGATGCCAGTTCTAGGGCAATAAGTAGGCCAAGAATTGTTACGGTGAGGGCAGCTAATTTTAGGAGAGGGGGCATAGACATTACGGGTGTTTTAAGGGGGACAATGTTTGAGGTGATGAGAAGGCCAGCGATGATGCTCCCTCAGGCTAGTCGTTTAATAGGGTTAATGACTGCTGGGTTATTCTCGTTAATGGGGGAGAGCGCATTAAATCGAGGATGGCCTATGGAGACGAAGAAGACAACTCGGAGACTATAGATGGCTGTAAAGGAGGTGGCTAGAAGGGTTAAGGTTAGGGCTCAGGCGTTAAGGTAGGATGTGTTTAGTGCTTCAATGATGGCGTCTTTGGAGAAGAAGCCTGCTAAGAAAGGGGAACCTGTGAGAGCTAGGCTGCCGATAGTGAGGCAGGAGGATGTGAGAGGTGTGAGATGATGCATACCACCCATTTTGCGGATGTCTTGTTCGTCGTTTAGGCTGTGAATGATGGAGCCGGAGCAGAGGAAAAGTATTGCTTTAAAGAAGGCGTGAGTACAGATGTGGAGGAAGGCAAGTTGGGGTTGATTTAGCCCAATGGTAACTATTATTAGCCCTAGTTGGCTTGATGTGGAGAAGGCAACAATTTTCTTGATATCATTCTGGGTGAGGGCACAAGTAGCGGTAAATAAGGTGGTTAGAGCACCTAGACAAAGGCAGAGGGTTAGGGCAGTGGAATTGTCTTCTATTAAAGGGCTTATCCGGATTAGCAAGAAAATGCCCGCAACAACTATAGTGCTGGAATGCAGTAGGGCAGAGACCGGTGTAGGACCTTCCATGGCGGAAGGAAGCCAAGGGTGTAGTCCAAATTGGGCTGACTTGCCGGTGGCGGCAATAACAAGTCCTAGTAGGGGGAAAGTTAGGTCGTAGTTTTTAGCGGCTGCAAATATTTGTTGTATTTCTCAGGAGTTGAGGTTTATGGCCATTCATGCTATGGCAAAGATAAGGCCAATGTCCCCGACTCGATTGTAGAGAACTGCCTGCAGAGCGGCGGTGTTTGCGTCTGTTCGACCGTACCACCAGCCAATAAGGAGGAAAGATATGATGCCTACACCTTCTCAGCCGATGAAGAGCTGGAATATGTTGTTTGCTGTCACTAGAATAATTATAGCAATAAGGAAAACGAGAAGGTATTTGAAAAATCGGTTTATGTAAGGGTCTGCGTGTATATATCAGGATGCAAATTCGAGAATAGATCAGGTTACGTAAAGGGCGATGGGGGTAAAGATGATTGAGTAGTGGTCAAATTTGAAGCTAATGTTAATGTCAAAGGTTGCTGTGTTTACTCAGTTTCAGTTGGTAATAATAATTTCTGCCCCTTCATTGAGGAAAAGGAATAAGGGGAGAAGACTTGTGAAAAAAGCTAGTTTAATAGCTGTTTTGACGTGAGAGAGAGCTCAGTCTGCTTTTTGGGGGCGGGGGGAGAGAGTTGTTATGAGCGGGTATGTTAAGAGCAGAAAAATAATGATTAGGCTTGATGTTATTGTTAGGGAGGTGGGGTGCATAGCTGCTACTTGGATTTGCACCAAGAGTCTTTGGTTCCTAAGACCAACGGATAAGCTGTTATCCTTTAGGAGCAGCTCGAGTGAGCCCTGGAATCTAACCAAGGTGACGAAAATTAGCAGTTTTTGTTGCTGGGAGCCTCTCTCGGTGGATAAGAGGATTTTAACTTCTGTTTTTAGAATCACAATCTAATGTTTTTGTTAAACTATATCTACAGGGGGTTCAGCCTCAGATTAACTCTGGTTTAAGAATAAGTAGAATTAGGGGGAGGAGGTGAAGGGCTATAAGTAAGTGCTCTCGAGTGTGGGAGGGGTCTAGGGTAAGGATATGTGCGGGGAGGGGGCCTCGTTGAGTTATAAGGAATATATAGAGGGAGTAGCCGGCTGTGATTAGGGTTCCTGCGCCTGTTAATGCGAGAGTTCATCAAGATCAGTTAAATAGAGAAGTAATAATCATTAGCTCTCCTATAAGGTTAGGGAAAGGAGGGAGTGCAAGGTTTGCGAGGCTAGCAATGAACCATCATGTAGTTATTAGTGGAAGTGCCATTTGTAGTCCTCGTGCTAGCAGTATCGTTCGGCTGTGGGTGCGTTCATAGTTGGTGTTTGCTAGACAGAATAGGGCGGAAGATGTTAAACCATGTGCAATTATGAGGATGAGGGCCCCCGTGAAACCTCAGGGGGTTTGAATGAGGATGCCTCCAACGACCAGGCCTATGTGGCTTACGGAGGAATATGCGATGAGGGACTTTAGGTCTGTTTGGCGCAGGCAGATCGACCCTGTCATGATTACTCCTCAAAGGGCAAAGATAATAAAGGGGTAGCTTAATTCTTTGGTTAGTGGTTCAAGCATAGTTATTATTCGTATTATTCCATAACCCCCTAGTTTTAGAAGTACAGCAGCTAGTACTATAGAGCCTGCAACGGGGGCCTCTACATGTGCTTTAGGTAATCAAAGGTGGACACCATATAGTGGCATTTTTACTAGGAATGCCAGTAAACAGCCTGCTCATCATAGTTTATCTGCGTAAGTTGAAAGCGGGATAGGGTTGGAGTATTGAAGGGTTAGTAGAGAGAGGGTGCCTGTGTTGTTTTGGAGGAGTAGGAGGGCAACAAGTAGTGGGAGTGAGCCTGCTAGGGTGTAAAATAGAAAGTAAGTGCCTGCATTGAGGCGTTCTGTTTGGTTTCCCCACCGAGTGATGAGAATTAGCGTGGGGACAAGGGTGGCTTCAAATATGATATAAAATATGATAATTTCGGTAGCGCTGAAGGCTATAATGAGGAAAATTTGTAGGGATGTTAATAGTATAATATATGTTCGTTGTCGATTGATGGGTTCAAGGGTTGTGTGGCTTTGGCTTGCGAGAATTATAAGGGGGAGAAGTCAGCAAGTGAGGACCAAGAGGGGGGTTGAAAGGGGGTCGGTTGCTATGTAGGGGTTGAGGGAGGATCAACCTGTTTCTGACAGGTTTTTTAGTCAGGGGAGGCTGGCAAGGGCAATCGTTAGACTGTGGAGAAGGGTGGTGGGCCATAATCATTTGGCGGGGACTATTCAGGCTGTTGGGATAAGTATTAGGGTGGGGATGAGAATTTTTAGCATTGTAGGAGATTTAGGCTTTGGAGGCGGTCTGAACCATGGGTGCGGGCAGTGGCCACTAGTAGGGCCAGTCCGGCGCTTGCTTCGCAAGCTGAAAATGCTAATAGTAGTATAGGGGAGGCTGAAAAGCTAGTGGAGTCTAGTTGAAGGGTCCATAGGGAAAGGGCGATGAATAGGGAGAGTATTATTCCCTCTAGGCATAGGAGGGCGGAGAGGAGGTGGGTTCGATGAAATGCTAGACCTGAAAGTCCTAGTAGGAAGGCTGATGAGAAAGCAAAGTGAACGGGGGTCATTAGGTGATTGTGGACTCTAACCACAAGTTTTTGAGCCGAAATCAAATGTTTTTCTTAGACTAATTACCTATTCGGCCCACTCTAGTCCGCCTTGGATTCATTCATAAATTAAACCTAAGGTGAGTAGGATGAGGATGGCCGAGGCTCAGAGAAATGTGGTTAGTGGGAATGCTAGCTGATCACCTCAAGGAAGTGGTAGGAGAAGGGCGATTTCTAGGTCGAAGAGAAGAAAGAGAATGGCGACGAGGAAAAATCGGAGGGAGAAGGGCAATCGGGCGCTACCTAGAGGGTCAAACCCGCATTCATAGGGTGAGAGCTTTTCGTGATCGGGGCTTATTTGTGGAAGCCAGAAGGAGACAATGGCGAGGATGGTAGAGAGTGCAATGGCAATAGTGATTACTGTTGTGACTAGGTTCATTATCTTTCCTTGGATTTTAACCAAGACCTGGTGATTGGAAGTCACTTATACTTGCTTTGATACTAGAAAGATTAAGACCCTCATCAGTAGATAGAGATGTAGAGGAATAGTCAAACGACGTCTACGAAGTGTCAGTATCAGGCAGCTGCTTCGAACCCGAAGTGGTGTTCAGATGTAAAGTGATATTGAATTTGGCGGAGTAGGCAGACGGCCAAAAATGTAGAGCCAATAATAACGTGTAGTCCGTGGAAGCCGGTTGCTACAAAGAATGTGGAGCCGTAGACTCCATCTGCAATTGTAAAGGGGGCCTCGTAATATTCCATAGCTTGGAGGAAGGTGAAGTAGAAGCCGAGAAGGATTGTTAGGCCTAATGCTTGAATTGCTTGTTTTCGTTCTCCTTCTATAATGCTGTGGTGAGCTCAAGTAACTGTAACTCCTGAGGCTAATAAGACGGCTGTATTGAGAAGGGGGACTTCAAATGGGTCTAAGGTAGTAATGCCTGTGGGGGGTCAGCAGCCTCCTAGTTCAGGGGTGGGTGCAAGACTTGAGTGGTAAAAAGCTCAGAAAAATCCTAGAAAAAAGAAGACTTCAGAGGTAATAAACAGAATTATTCCATATCGGAGCCCTTTTTGGACGGGCGGTGTGTGATGACCCTGAAATGTGCCTTCTCGAATGATGTCTCGTCATCATTGGTATATTGTGAGGAGGAGGAGTGCTGTGCCAAGGGCTATGAGAGTTGTGGAGTGAAAATGAAATCAGGTAGCAAGTCCCGATGTTATTAAGAGGGCAGCAACTGCGCCCGTTAAAGGTCAAGGGCTGGGGTCAACTATGTGGTATGCGTGTGCTTGGTGGGCCATTAAACGTTTTCTTGGAGATAGAGGCTTAGGAGAAGTACAAAGACGTAAGCTTGAATTATTGCGACGGCGATCTCTAGAAGAGTTAATAAGAATAGTAGGGTTGCTGTTAAAAGTGCTACTGTTGGCATTAATGGTGTGAGGACAAAAGCAGCTGTTGCGATTAGTTGAATTAGAAGGTGGCCAGCTGTTAGGTTAGCTGTCAGCCGTACTCCTAGTGCTAAGGGCCGGATGAATAGGCTAATTGTTTCGATAATAATTAGCACGGGAATTAAAGGGGTGGGAGTCCCTTCTGGAAGGAGGTGTCCTAGGGCGATGGTTGGTTGATTTCGTATTCCGATAATGACGGTTGCTAGCCAAAGGGGTACTGCAAAGCCCATGTTGAGGGACAATTGAGTGGTGGGGGTAAAGGTGTATGGAAGAAGGCCTAACAAGTTTAGGGAAATAAGGAATAATATTAGAGATGTGAATATAACGGCTCATTTGTGAGCTCCTGGGCTCAATGGAAGAAAGAGTTGGCTAGTAAATTGATTAATAAATCAGCTTTGGAGGGCCAATAGTCGGTTGTTTAGTCAACGGGGGGTGGGGGTAGGAAAAATAAGGCAAGGGAGGATTAGAGCAATAGTGATTAAGGGGATCCCTAGGAAAACAGGGCTTATAAACTGATCAAAAAAACTTAGTGTCACGGTCAGTTTCAGGCTTCTGTTTTGGGTTTTTCTGCACTTTGGGATGTGAGGTCATTTGGAAATGTGTGGGCCAGAACTTTCGGGGGGAGCATGGTTAATAAAATGGCCCATGAAAAGGCTAAAATAGCAAACCAGGGGGCGGGGTTGAGCTGGGGCATGTCGTTAGGGGTGGTTGGGGGTCACCAATCTTTAGCTTAAAAGGCTAACGCTATGCCCTATTTAGCTTCCTAGCGAGGTATCTTCAAGTATTAGGGATGATCAGCTTTCAAAGTGTTCGAGGGGTACGGCTTCAACTACGATGGGTATGAAGCTGTGGTTTGCCCCGCAGATTTCAGAGCATTGACCATAAAAGACTCCTGGGTGGGAGGCAATGAAGGCTGTTTGGTTTAGGCGACCGGGAACTGCGTCTATTTTTACACCTAGGGCTGGGACTGCTCAGGAGTGGAGCACATCTTCAGCGGAGACTAAGACTCGAACCGGGGATTCGGCAGGAATAACTATTCGGTGGTCTGCTTCTAGGAGGCGAAACTGACCTGGGGATAGATCTTGTGTGGGGATTATATAAGAGTCAAATCCCAGGTCTTCGTAGTCTGTGTATTCGTAGCTTCAGTACCATTGGTGGCCCATAGCTTTAATTGTAAGGTGGGGGTCGTTAATTTCGTCTATGAGATAAAGGATGCGAAGGGATGGTAAGGCAATTAAAATAAGGATCACTGCTGGGAGAATGGTCCAGACAATTTCAATTTCTTGAGAGTCTAGGAGATATTTGTTAGTGAGGTTGGTGGAGACTATGGCCACAATAATGTAAAGTACTAGTGTACTAATTAAGAAAACGATTATTAAGGCATGATCGTGGAAATGAAGGAGTTCTTCTATGACAGGTGAAGCTGCATCTTGAAAGCCTAGTTGTAGGGGATGTGCCATTAATTTGTAAGACACGCGGGGCTTTAACCCTCAACTCTGCCTTGACAAAGCAGTGTAATGACTATTTTACTAGTGTCTTATGAAGAAAGTGACAGAGCGGTTATGTGGTTGGCTTGAAACCGACCTATGGGGGTTCAACTCCTCCCTTTCTCGTTAGTTTGATCGAACTTGGACGTAGGCAGGCTCCTCGAATGTGTGGTAAGGGGGAGGGCAACCGTGCAGTCACTCTACGTTAGTTGCGGTGAGTTCCACTGATATAACTTCACGTTTGGCGGCGAATGCTTCTCAGATGATAAATAGGAACATAATGACTGCCACGAGAGAAACTAGGGATCCAATAGAGGAGACTGTGTTTCATAGAGTATAGGCATCTGGATAATCAGAATATCGTCGGGGCATTCCGGCTAGCCCTAGGAAGTGTTGGGGGAAGAATGTGAGGTTGACCCCAATAAATATAATACCGAAGTGGATTTTTGTTCAAGTGCTGTGAAGGGTGTAGCCTGAGAATAGTGGAAATCAGTGTACGAAAGCGCCGATGATAGCAAATACGGCCCCCATTGAAAGGACGTAGTGGAAGTGGGCTACTACATAATATGTATCGTGTAAGACAATGTCTAAGGATGAGTTGGCTAAAACAATCCCTGTTAAGCCGCCCACCGTAAAGAGAAAAATGAACCCGAGGGCTCATAGAAGAGGTGTTTCTCATTTGATTGCCCCTCCGTGAAGGGTTGCAAGTCAGCTAAAGACTTTTACACCGGTGGGAATCGCGATAATTATAGTGGCAGATGTAAAATAAGCGCGTGTGTCTACATCCATTCCGACTGTAAACATATGGTGGGCTCAGACGATAAATCCTAAAAGGCCAATTGCCATTATGGCCCACACCATACCCATATAGCCGAAAGGTTCTTTTTTGCCAGAGTAGTAGGCAACAATGTGTGAGACTATGCCAAACCCTGGGAGAATTAAAATGTAAACTTCCGGGTGGCCAAAGAACCAGAATAGGTGCTGATAGAGAATCGGGTCACCTCCTCCTGCAGGGTCGAAGAAAGTGGTGTTGAGGTTTCGGTCTGTAAGAAGTATTGTGATGCCAGCGGCGAGGACGGGAAGAGAGAGAAGGAGGAGAACAGCGGTAATTAGTACTGCTCATACGAATAAGGGGGTTTGGTATTGTGAAATGGCGGGGGGTTTTATATTAATAATAGTTGTGATGAAGTTGATGGCTCCGAGGATTGAGGAAATGCCTGCCAGATGAAGGGAGAAGATAGTTAGATCGACGGATGCTCCAGCGTGGGCTAAGTTGCCGGCTAGAGGTGGGTAAACGGTTCAGCCAGTTCCGGCTCCGGCCTCTACACCGGAGGAAGCAAGGAGTAAGAGGAAAGAAGGAGGGAGAAGTCAAAAGCTCATATTATTTATTCGGGGGAAAGCCATATCTGGGGCTCCGATTATTAGGGGTACAAGCCAGTTTCCGAAACCTCCGATCATAATTGGTATTACTATAAAGAAAATTATTACAAATGCATGGGCTGTTACGATTACATTATAAATCTGGTCGTCTCCAAGGAGGGCGCCTGGTTGGCTTAGTTCTGCTCGAATGAGCAGGCTCAGAGCCGTGCCTACTATTCCGGCTCAGGCACCAAATACTAGATAGAGGGTGCCGATGTCTTTGTGATTAGTCGAGAAAAATCAACGTGTGATTGCCACAGGTAGGATGGCTGAGGGTTTAAGCGGTGGATTGTAGCTCCATACACAGAGGTTTGAGTCCTCTTCTTACCAAGCCCTGAGGTGTCATCATATTAGATTGCAAATCTAAAGAAGTAGGCTAGCGCCTGCCGGGGCTTTCCTCCGCCTTTGTTGTTTTACAGGCGGAGGAAAGTAGATGGATGCTCGCTGGTTTGAGCGCTTAGCTGTTAACTAAGAGTTTGTAGGATCGAGGCCTGCCTGTCTAGTAAGGCTTTAGCTTAATTAGAGCGTCTGTGTTGCATACAGGAGATGTGGGATAGTGTCCTGCAAGTCTTATCAGGGACTGGGAGATTTTCACTCCCGCTTAGGGCTTTGAAGGCTCTTGGTCTTGTGCTATCCTAAGTCTCTTAAAGGGTTAGTAGTGCGACTGCGGCAGGGGTTAGGGGGAGGAGGGTGAGAGTGGCCATGGTTGAGAGGGTTAGAGGTAGTGTGAGTTGTGAGGAGGGTAATCGTCAGGGGGTGGTTCCTGTTAAGTTGTTGGGGGATATGGTAAGGGTAATAGCGTACGAAAGCCGTAAATAGAAGTAAAGACTTAGGAGGGCGGTTAGTGCGGCCAGTGTAGCTGTGGGAGCGAGGTCTTGCTTGGATAGTTCTTGAAGGATAAGTCATTTTGGCATGAAGCCTGTAAGGGGTGGTAAGCCTCCTAAGGAGAGGAGAATAAGGGGTGCAAGGGCTGTGAGTGTGGGGGCTTTTGTTCAGGAAGTGGCAAGTGCATTAATGTTAGTTGCTTTGTTTAGTTTGAAAACAAGGAATGTTGAGAATGTTATAATGAAGTATGTGAGGAGGGTTAAGAGGGTAAGAGAGGGGGAGAATTGTAGTACCAAAATTATTCATCCGAGGTGGGCGATTGAGGAGTAGGCAAGAATTTTTCGCAGTTGGGTTTGGTTTAATCCTCCTCAACCCCCCACGAGGGTTGATGTGAGGCCAAGTACAATTAAAATGGTTGAGTTGGAGGGTTGGATTTGTAGTAGAAGGGCAAAGGGGGCGAGTTTTTGTCAGGTGGAAAGAATTAGACCTGTGGTAAGGTCAAGTCCTTGGAGAACTTCGGGTAGTCATGCGTGGACTGGGGCTAGGCCAATTTTTAGTGCGAGGGCAAGTGTGATGATGGTAATAGGGAGGGGGTGGGATATTTGTTGGATGCCTCATTGTCCTGTAAGTCAGGCATTGGTGGTGCTAGCAAAGAGTAGTATAGCAGCTGCGGTGGCTTGGGTAAGGAAATATTTGGTTGTTGCTTCAACTGCTCGTGGGTGATGATGTTGGGCTATGAGGGGAATAATGGCAAGGGTGTTTATTTCAAGTCCTATTCAGGCGAGAAGCCAATGTGAGCTTGCAAATGTAACTGTGGTTCCTAGGCCTAGTCCAAATAGTAGGGTGGCTAGAATGTATGGGTTCATCAGTAAGGGAAGGATTTTAACCAACATGTTTGGGGTATGGGCCCAAGAGCTTTAATTAGCTGACCTTACTAGGAAGTGGTGTATTGGAAGCACTGAGAGTTTTGATCTCTCCGGATAGGGTTCAAGTCCCTTCTTTCTAAGGAGTTGGGGGGATTTTAACCCCCATGATTCACTCTATCAAAGTGGCCCTTTGCTTCAGGCACAACTCCGGGACTATAGTTGAGGGGGAAGTCCTGCAAATGCGATTGGGAGCGCCAGGTGTCAGATTACCAGGGCTAGTGTTAAAGGAAGGAAATTTTTTCAAATCAGATGCATGAGTTGGTCATATCGGAATCGGGGGTAGGAGGCTCGGACCCATAGAAATACGATTGAAAGGAGGGCTGCTTTGGTCATTAGATTAATTGCGGTGAGTTCTGGTATTGTTGGGATGTGGGAGGCGCCTAAAAATAGTGTGGCGGAGAGTGTATTTATAAGTAAGATGTTGGCGTATTCTGCCAGGAAAAATAGGGCGAAGGGACCTCCTGCGTATTCTACGTTAAAGCCTGAAACGAGCTCTGACTCACCTTCTGTCAGGTCGAAGGGGGCTCGGTTGGTTTCTGCTAGGGTTGAGATATATCATATTGCGGCTAGGGGTCAGGTGGGTATGATTAGTCAGATGCTTTCTTGGGCTACGTTGAAGGTTTGGAGTGTAAAGCCGCCGGTGAAGATAATAGCATTTAGGAGGATGAGTCCGAGGCTGACTTCATATGAAATAGTTTGAGCTACGGCCCGGAGGGCCCCAATGAGGGCGTATTTTGAGTTGGAGGCTCAGCCTGACCCTAGGATTGAGTAGACGGCAAGGCTGGAAAGGGCTAAGATAAATAGAATCCCTAGGTTGAGGTCAGTTACGGGGTAGGGTATTGGCATTGGGGCTCAGAGGGTAAGAGCTAATGTGAGGGCTAGTATAGGGGCCAGTAAGAATAGGACAGGAGAGGAAGTGGAGGGGCGTACGGGCTCTTTAATAAATAATTTTACTCCGTCAGCAATGGGTTGGAGTAGACCATATGGTCCCACAATATTAGGGCCTTTTCGTAGTTGTATGTAGCCAAGCACTTTTCGTTCAACCAGGGTTAGGAAGGCAACGGCTAGTAATACAGGTACGATGAAGGCCAAGGGGTTAACAATATGGGTGAGGAGTACTTGGATCATAGCTAAGGAGAGGACTTGAACCTCTGTGGAAAGAGCTTAGGTCTTTTGCAGTTGCCGGGCTCTGCCACCTTAACATGCCGTTTTCTTCGGCATAGGGGCATGCCCTTTTGCCTATTTGAGTTGTTTTCATTAGGTAAGGGTAAGGCGTACTTTAAGCATGGGCCTTTTCTTTTCGGTCCTTTCGTACTAGAAAAGATCACGTCATAGATAGAAACTGACCTGGATTACTCCGGTCTGAACTCAGATCACGTAGGACTTTAATCGTTGAACAAACGAACCCTTAATAGCGGCTGCACCATTAGGATGTCCTGATCCAACATCGAGGTCGTAAACCCCCTTGTTGATACGGGCTCTAAAAGGGGATTGCGCTGTTATCCCTAGGGTAACTTGGTCCGTTGATCGGCAGTGCCGGATCATTTTTGGTCAGAAATTCTGTTAACTAGAGCGGGGGCTCTTAGTTTTAGGAGATGGAAGATGGGGTTCTCCCGTTCCACGTGGGGGGTTTTTGTTTCCCCGCGGTCGCCCCAACCGAAGACATTAGGGCAGGCTTCTTTTGGTTCAGTCCTTTGTTTAGGGGTGTTTGACAGGATCTGCCTTTGTGTCTAAAGCTCCATAGGGTCTTCTCGTCTTATGGCTTTATTCCCGCTTCTGCACGGGAAGATCAATTTCATTGACTTGAAAAAGGAGACAGTCAAGCCCTCGTTATGCCATTCATACAGGTCCCCATTTAAGAGACAAGTGATTGCGCTACCTTCGCACGGTTAAAATACCGCGGCCGTTAAACATATAGTCACAGGGCAGGCGGGACCTCTTATTTTTTGGTTTTGCAAGAGGCGATGTTTTTGGTAAACAGGCGAGGCTTCATGTTTGCCGAGTTCCTTCTTTTTCTTTTAGTCTTTCCTTGGGGGCACACCAGTGTGGGGTTAACGGTGGTTTTGTTGAATGTTTTTCTGGTTGTCTGGTCTGTTGTTCAGGACCCTCTTTGTTTGGGGCCGTTAAAGTTCGGTAGGGGGTCTGTTCCGATTTACACGTGTGCAAGGAGAGAGGCTGAGCTCTCTTATTACTCATATTAGCATGGTCACTTCCATGTTGGCATGGAGCGGCCTGGTAGGATTAGGGGGTTAAGATTAAATTATCGAGATCGGAGGGGTATAGTAGTATGTCTGAGCTTTAACGCTTTCTATTGGGGTGGCTGCTTTTAGGCCCACCAGAACATTTTACCTTTAGTTTATTATGATCTTTATCCGCCTGTAAAAGTTGTGTCTTGTTTCAAAGGAGCTGTACCTCCTCTGAATAACTCTCACGGTTTCTTTGAATGTTTGGGGGTGTCTTTAATAAAGGGGTATTCAAGGAAGAAGCTGGGAGGCTGAACTCTTATCCATTTCTCAGGCAACCAGCTATAACTAAGTTCGATAGGTCTGTCACCTCTACTCAAAGCTCTTCCCACTCTTTTGCCACAGAGACGGGTGTGCCCTATAATAGGCTGTCTTGGAGTAGCTCACTTAGTTTCGGGGAATCAAACTAAAGTGCTCTTTGCTTGGGTCTTACTAACTAAATCATGATGCAAAAGGTACGAGGTTTAGTCTCTGCTTTCTTAGGCTTAACTGGTTTCTTTCACTTCTCTTTCAGCGTTCCCTTACGGTACTTTTTCTATAGCGCCACAGTCCCTTTTCTGTCTCCCATACTAGGGGGGAAAAATGGTTTGTTTACATAAATTTTGGTGTGTTTGGGGGTATTAATAGTGAGTTGTTGTGCTTGATTAGGCGGGCTAGCTACTTGGCGTCAGGGTAATCCGGGTTGCACGGATGACTTCTCAGTGTAAGGGAGATGCTTTTCTATTTTAGCTATACTCTGATTTTTTCCAAGTGCACCTTCCGGTACACTTACCATGTTACGACTTGCCTCCCCTTCGGAGTGCTCTGTTTTTAGTTACTAAAATTTTTAAGTTTGGGGAGAATGACGGGCGGTGTGTGCGCGCTTCAGGGCCGGCTTCAGTAGAACTCTCTATTTTCTGCTTACTGCTAAATCCTCCTTCAGGATGAACGTTTCAGGACATCATTCGTATTCCCTGCATTAGGGAATGTAGCCCATCTCTTCCCCTTCCATACGCTACACCTCGACCTGACGTTTTGGGCGATGCCAATTTTGCTTACGATAGGCCCTTCACAGGGTAAGCTGACGACGGCGGTATATAGGCGGGGAGAACAAGGAAGGGTGAGGTTGAACGGGGATTATCGGTTCTAGGACAGGCTCCTCTAGGTGGGTCTAAAGCACCGCCAAGTCCTTTGGGTTTCAAGCTAATGCTCGTAATTCCCGGGCGGATAGCGGACGTATTTTGCTATCAATGTTTAGGGCTAAGCATAGTGGGGTATCTAATCCCAGTTTGTGTCATAGCTTTCGTGGGTTCGGGGTGGGGTGTAAAGCCACTTTCGTAGTTGGGCTTCTTATCTTCGGATGCGTATAACAGTATTGAAGACGTTCGGCTTTAGTGTTAGCTTTTCCTTAACCACTCTTTACGCCGGGGTCTATCAACTTGGGTCTCTCGTATAACCGCGGTGGCTGGCACGAGTTTTACCGACCCTCTTAGCTTTGACTAAGTCAAGTTTTCACTTATGGCTTAAGGTCTATCACTGCTGACTACCCTTGAGGGTGTGGCTAAGCAAGGCGTCGTGGGCTGAGATGGGTGTGCCTGATACCAGCTCCTTGTTCCCGGGCGGGGAACTGTGGGGCATTCTCACGGGGGTGCGGATACTTGCATGTGTAAATTAAGCTAAAGCTGATAGTAAAGTCAGGACCAAGCTTTTGTGCCTGCGGAGCTTTCTAGGGCTCATCTTAACATCTTCAGTATCATGCTTTAATTAAGCTACGCTAGC